ATCTTTACGGTGCTTTCTCTATCAATTTGGGAACTTTATCCATAGAGTAGTAGTATAGGCCATACTTTCTTCCTATTTTGATTCTCGTGAAGTGTCCTTCCTTCCTACAGCTGATAGGGCAAAATCGTTGTTTTGACGATCCCTATGTAGAAAGCCCTTTTTCTAGTATTTACTAGAAAATTTGATCCTTTCTTTTTTTTTTCTTCTTTCTATAGTGGAGATAGTCGCACGTAATGACAGATCACGGCCATATTATTAAAAGCTTGCGGTAAGAAGGGGTTTCGTTCTAGTGCCCGGAAATAATATTCCAAAGCCTTTGTATGCTCTCCATTGCTTGTGTGTATAAGGCCTATATTATAGAGTATATAACTTCGATCATAGGGATCAATTTCTAGTCGCGTAGCTTCATAATAATTCTGCAAAGCTTCCGCATAATTTCCTTCGGATTGAGCCAACATCCGTTACGGTCGTTCATTCTATTCAAAAAATCTCCGTTCCAAAACCGTACATGAGGTTTTCATCTCATACGGCTCCTCCCTTCTGTACATAGTACTAAGCGAAATAATCTATAGAATAAAAATAGAATTAGTCCCATCTTATTATGAACCGAAAGGGGCTGGTATTTTTCCAAGAAATCTCTAGCCAACCTTCCCGCAAGAGGTTTTTCTTAACACCAATGAATTCTATTAATGCTAGAGGAAAACGATAGCTCCAAGAATTTCTTTGTTCTCAACGCCTCCTATTTAGAGGAATTAGCCACTTCAACGATCTTTGATGGTTATAGGGGTATCCAAAGTACAAACCTGATGGTTGTTTGTTATCCCAACCATTCTTCCCAGCCCTGATACCGATCAGGAAAGGGCTAATTTCTAACAAAGTTTTTCTCTTGTTGATTCCTATTTCTAGGTGTAGTGCTTTTCTCCCCTATGCTGCCTATTGGTATGGTACTAGTAGAGTAGGATTGGCCTGTAATACAGAACCTATCCTGTAGGTGTAACCTTTCGCTCAATACTCAAATCTACAATTGAAGCATCTGAGGCCGCATCAATCGAGGATACACGACAGAAGGAATTGTTAGTTCACCTCACCTTCCCCAAGCGTGGGTTTCCTTTACTAATTTTGTTCTCTCTATGCGAACCCCCTCTCTTTCTCGTAAGACTGAGGTGTAGGTAGGGCTAAAAAAAAAAAAAAAAAAAAAGAGTCAAATCGCACCATCTCTATAATAAGTAAATGCCCTTTTTTCCCCTGAGGTTGTCGGAATTATTCGCAATAAAATATTGGCTACAATTGAAGAGGTCTTATCAATGAAATTTCCATTTATACGGGATCTAGGCATAATTCCCAACCCATTCTATATAGAATTGTTTTCATTTCTTCACAAAATAACATAAAAACAAACACATTCGATTCTTATAAATCGATCGATCCATATGCTCTAAATGGATAAGAGAGGTATGGATTTTCCGCTCAGCTCAAATTGTCTCCTTTTCCTTCTGTTTGGACAAGAAGAGATATGAAATATTTGACTAAGATTGGATTTCATTCCACTTTTCTATTTCTCAACAATAACTTCTCTCATCAGCTATTTCGCGTTTTCAAAGTCATTAATTGTCTCATACCCTTTTTTAGATTTCGATTGTATGGCGTAGCGTACCTTATGCAAACAGAATTCTAGGGTTCCTCTATTTTATTATGGAATAAGAAGAATTCTTCCATTCTCTTTTTCTTTGGTTTGGGGAAAACCCAAACTAAAACTTTTCGAGGGAGCGGAATTCCTAGTAAAAAAATCCTGGATCCTTCCACTTAGATGAAAAGGAATTTTTCCAATAGAACCATGGAACCCCCGAGCCGTTGTGGTTGTACCTGTACTGCAGGAATAGGAAAACTCGCTATTCACTTAGTTTATTTTCCATAATAAGATTATGTAGGAGAGATGGCCGAGCGGTTCAAGGCGTAGCATTGGAACTGCTATGTAGACTTTTGTTTACCGAGGGTTCGAATCCCTCTCTTTCCGTTTCTCTTAATTGATCAACGTTAACGATCACAATGTATCAAATCAAATAACAATTTATTCCAGCAATAATACCTTTATTTAATAGAAATTTTTTATAGTAAATTACTGTGGTATGTAAAATACACATAGAGGAAAGAACAAAAAACAAAAAAGGATCCTAGGGTTAATCCATTTATGCTAGTTGAATGGGAAAATACGAATTAAGGGCCTTAGGTCGATTTAGTTCGGGGAAAGGGGAAGGGGAAGAAAATTCTATGAACTTTTCCTTTTTTCGTTAAGTTCAAGTCTGACGAGAGTAATATTCTACAACTAACAACTCATTTATTTTGAGACCGACCCACTTCCTATCTAGGATTTTTTTAACTAGTCCTTTATATTGCAATGTGTCAATCGTCAAATGCTTTGGCAATTTCCCCGGGTCGGATGAAGCAATAGAATTTTGAATCAGACGTTTTGATCTTTGGTTATCCTTCGTAGTAATAATATCTCGGGGTTTGCAACGAAAACTTGGTATATCGACTATACGACCATTAACTAAAATATGTCTATGGTTAACTAATTGCCGGGCCCCAGGAATGGTTGAAGCCATACCCAATCGAAAAAGGATATTATCCAAACGCATTTCAAGTAATTGTAGTAAAACCTGACCTGTTGACCTTTTTGCTTTTCCAGCGATATGTACATATCTAAGTAATTGTCGTTCTGTCAGACCATAATGAAAACGCAATTTCTGTTTTTCTTGAAGACGAATACGATATTGCTCTTTTTTCCCAGAATGGAATTTCTTTTTCAGATTACTTCCGGATTTAGGTGTTTTTCTAGTGAGTCCTGGTAAAGCTCCCAGACGGCGTATTTTTTTTAAACGAGGTCCTCGATAACGGGACATGAAGACTCCTTGTTTATTTTATTGAAATTTCATTTTACACAATTAATTTCATTGTATTTACATTACAGAATACATCAAAATTAAAACTGAATTAAACTAAAGGATAAACAGAGTAAAATCTACTAAAGTACCACAAAAAATGGAATTTCATCAACATCTGGATTTTTTGTATATATATTATTTATTTTATTGTTTTGTATCTAGCAAAATTGTAAGGTAGAACCACATAATAGATCCTGGATTCTCCATTTAATTCGGAGAAAAAGAGAAAAAGAGAGATTCTTGTTCATGGAACATCGATATAGAAAAAAGCCGACTATCGGATTTGAACCGATGACCCTCGCATTACAAATGCGATGCTCTAACCTCTGAGCTAAGTGGGCTTACATAACAGAAATAGTGTAACAAATAGAAATATGTATAGTATAGGAAATCCGTAAAATGTCAGATCTTAATTATTAATCTTAGCTATTAACTAGTTCGAAATTGGAAGTTCTACTTAGAAAAAAATACTAGAACTTCATAAAGATAAAGTTAACTTGATATGCTTAACTGGAGGATATCCTTAAATAGGATTATAGAAATTTTTGAACTTTCTTTTTATTTCTCTAATTCGCAAATTGATTTTTCTAATAGAATAGAATCCATTCCAATTTCTATATTGAATTAGATTTCAGATATTTTCAATTTGATATGGCTCGGATGAGTAATCTAATACATAGAAAAGAATAATATATATGATGAAAGATATAATAAAGAGAAAATGCGAATTTCTTGGCATTTTCATTCGATCATTATAGACATTTTTTGAGATATTTTGTTTTTTTTGTTATTTCTTAATAATTTAATGATTAATATTTCACTAAGGAGAACATAGAATCATAGCAAATGAAATTGCTAATTCTGATTAGAAAAAAAAAAAGAATGAATATCAAGCGTTATAGTATGATTTTGAATACTCTAAAAAAGAAAGGCGGGGGGGGGTGGGGGAGAGAAAAACTTTGGGATATATTGATTCGGATTGAATTGCAAATACATCAACGATAGAATCAATTCAATTCTGAATTGCAATAAGCAGGGTCTGTCAAATAGAGACGAACTGCTAGACTACGTCGAGTAATTAATTCAACGATTCCAAAAAAAACTAAGAGATGGATGAAATTACACAAGGAATCCAGGTCTCAATCAAAGAAAAGGAAAATGGGGATATGGCGAAATCGGTAGACGCTACGGACTTGATTGTATTGAGCCTTGGTATGGAAACCTGCTAAGTGGTAACTTCCAAATTCAGAGAAACCCTGGAATTAAAAAAGGGCAATCCTGAGCCAAATCCGTGTTTTGAGAAAACAAGTGGTTCTCGAACTAGAATCCAAAGGAAAAGGATAGGTGCAGAGACTCAATGGAAGCTGTTCTAACGAATCGAGTTGATTACGTTGTGTTGGTAGTGGAACTCTCTCTAAATTTAGAGAAAGTAAGGGCTTTATACATCTAATACACACGTATAGATACTGACATAGCAAACGATTAATCACGGAACCCATATCATAATATAGGTTCTTTATTCTTTTTTAGAATGAAATTAGGAATGATTATGAAATAGAAAATTCTGAATTTTTTTAGAATTATTGTGAACCCATTCCAATCGAATATTGAGTAATCAAATCCTTCAATTCATAGTTTTCGAGATCTTTTAAAAAGTGGATTAATCGGACGAGGATAAAGAGAGAGTCCCATTCTACATGTCAATACTGACAACAATGAAATTTCTAGTAAAAGGAAAATCCGTCGACTTTATAAGTTGTGAGGGTTCAAGTCCCTCTATCCCCAAACCCTCTTTTATTCACTAACTATAGTATTTATCCTCTTTTTTTCTTTTTATCAATGGGTTTAAGATTCATTAGCTTTCTCATTCTACTCTTTCACAAAGGAGTGCGAAGAGAACTCAATGGATCTTATGCTGCTATTCATTGAATAGATTTCTTTTTTATTATAGTATCGGCAAGGAATCTCGATTATTAACTCTATTTTTAAGTATTATTAAGTAAGCCATGCACAATGCATAGGATTACCCCCCCCTCATTTCCAAATTTCGAATTTGGA